ACTTCAATTAAGACGCATTTCCCACCTAATCCCCAATATTAGCAACATAACCTGCCTACTAATTGACCGTAAACTCTACATAACCTTTTCCAATACAGATTAAAAGTATAATCTAATTAACACAAATATTTAAGGCTTATTACACCAAACCCCCCCTCTATACTTTTAACAGGTATACTACCATAACCTCATAGTAGTCCTACCTCTCTCACTACTATGAGGCACATACCTATTAATAAGAACACCTGTATACTAACAATATATAGCACATACATATACTATATATATAATACATATAATATATATATATCCCCTCTACTTCTTTATACTACTACCATAAATATTATTATAGTCAATATATATTATATATATTAGCATTGCATAACCTTTTCCAATACAGATTAAAAGTATAATCTAATTAACACAAATATTTAAGGCTTATTACACCAAACCCCCCCTCTATACTTTTAACAGGTATACTACCATAACCTCATAGTAGTCCTACCTCTCTCACTACTATGAGGCACATACCTATTAATAAGAACACCTGTATACTAACAATATATAGCACATACATATACTATATATATAATACATATAATATATATATATCCCCTCTACTTCTTTATACTACTACCATAAATATTATTATAGTCAATATATATTATATATATTAGCATTGCATAACCTTTTCCAATACAGATTAAAAGTATAATCTAATTAACACAAATATTTAAGGCTTATTACACCAAACCCCCCTCTATACTTTTAACAGGTATACTACCATAACCTCATAGTAGTCCTACCTCTCTCACTACTATGAGGCACATACCTATTAATAAGAACACCTGTATACTAACAATATATAGCACATACATATACTATATATATAATACATATAATATATATATCCCCTCTACTTCTTTATACTACTACCATAAATATTATTATAGTCAACATATATTATATATATTAGCATTGCATAACCTTTTCCAATACAGATTAAAAGTATAATCTAATTAACACAAATATTTAAGGCTTATTACACCAAACCCCCCCTCTATACTTTTAACAGGTATACTACCATAACCTCATAGTAGTCCTACCTCTCTCACTACTATGAGGCACATACCTATTAATAAGAACACCTGTATACTAACAATATATAGCACATACATATACTATATATATAATACATATAATATATATATCCCCTCTACTTCTTTATACTACTACCATAAATATTATTATAGTCAACATATATTATATATATTAGCATTGCATAACCTTTTCCAATACAGATTAAAAGTATAATCTAATTAACACAAATATTTAAGGCTTATTACACCAAACCCCCCCTCTATACTTTTAACAGGTATACTACCATAACCTCATAGTAGTCCTACCTCTCTCACTACTATGAGGCACATACCTATTAATAAGAACACCTGTATACTAACAATATATAGCACATACATATACTATATATATAATACATATAATATATATATCCCCTCTACTTCTTTATACTACTACCATAAATATTATTATAGTCAACATATATTATATATATTAGCATTGCATAACCTTTTCCAATACAGATTAAAAGTATAATCTAATTAACACAAATATTTAAGGCTTATTACACCAAACCCCCCCTCTATACTTTTAACAGGTATACTACCATAACCTCATAGTAGTCCTACCTCTCTCACTACTATGAGGCACATACCTATTAATAAGAACACCTGTATACTAACAATATATAGCACATACATATACTATATATATAATACATATAATATATATATCCCCTCTACTTCTTTATACTACTACCATAAATATTATTATAGTCAATATATATTATATATATTAGCATTGCATAACCTTTTCCAATACAGATTAAAAGTATAATCTAATTAACACAAATATTTAAGGCTTATTACACCAAACCCCCCCTCTATACTTTTAACAGGTATACTACCATAACCTCATAGTAGTCCTACCTCTCTCACTACTATGAGGCACATACCTATTAATAAGAACACCTGTATACTAACAATATATAGCACATACATATACTATATATATAATACATATAATATATATATCCCCTCTACTTCTTTATACTACTACCATAAATATTATTATAGTCAATATATATTATATATATTAGCATTGCATAACCTTTTCCAATACAGATTAAAAGTATAATCTAATTAACACAAATATTTAAGGCTTATTACACCAAACCCCCCTCTATACTTTTAACAGGTATAATGTACTTCATCATACATAACGAAACATTTCACTACACCACTTATATATAACACTCACTCAAAACAAAAATAAGTATTAACCATTTAGGACAAATTCGACACCACATGCAAAAACATAAAAAATCTATAATGGGAGAGTATTATAAAACTTTTCATATTCAAAACAGTCCCTAAAACATCCCACTAAATTTCAAAAAAAAACCTGCTTGTTTTAGGGAAACATCATTTTTTTACACTATTTGTTGATTGATTTATTAAAAACCTCCACCAGTACGAAAAACTGGTATGCAACTAAAACACCAAATCAACACTACCACATACACTAACCTAAACAGGCCCCTTGACTTGGAAAGACAAAATACTTTTATACTATACTATTAGTGTTCTTCCTCTATTAACCTACCAACAAAAATAATAACACCACAAACAAAGCACCCGCCACAAGGACTTTAAGAGAAAACAAAGACGAACGATAGTTTACACACACACGATCATATCCTCCTCACAAACCTAATAAATACACCTCCCAACGATAAAAGGAAAACACGCAAACCTCCCTAATTCATAAATAAACCTCATATATTCACATCACTACACAATCTTTACCCCATAATAAAGATTCTCAAACACCGGAACCGTGAACAACCCCATACATATACAAGCAAGCCCCTGCCAAACAACCCACCAACTGTAGGACACTAAAACCAACACCCCAACCAGCTCTTAACTCATTCAATTCTAAAAATAAACAACTACCTCAATATTTTATAATAGTACCAAAAAAACTTATCAAACCTATCAAAATAAAACTACTAGCATAACCGAACGTTAACCCCCCAACCCTTCTAAACAATAATAACGCAAAACGCGTAGAATACAAATAAGAAATAAAAAAACCTACTAATAACCCTACTAAAGATACCAAACTATATTTGTATAAAAAACTACAAAACAAACCATGCTTCCTAAAAAATACCCCTAAAAAAGGCAAACCACATAATGAAAAAATCAACAATAGTTGTAAAACTACTCCATATACTCCGCTATACCGCGACAAATAAACACCAACTCCCCTCTGACTACCTCCAGACATCCTCATTAAGTCTCCCACAGCCATAAACAAATAACACTTACAAACTCCATGTGTTAATAATTGCAACAACGCTAACATCAAATCACCGCACACAAAAAAAATCAAACACCAAGCAACTTTATTACACGTTGATAACGCAACAATCTTCTTCAAATCCATAAAAACTACTGCACACAACCCAGTTATAACTACCGATACCAATCTAAAGAAAAACAGAGCCTCCAGCAAAGCAGGCCTGCAAAAAAAATTATAACGATACACAAACCAAGCACCAGCAGCCACTAATGTTGACGAATGCACCAAAGAACTCACAGGCGTAGGAGCCCGCATTGCCTCCAACAATCAAGAAATAAACGGATAGGCTGCCCTCTTACTCAACACCACCAACAAGTATAATAACAAAAATAAAATACCAGAATATTTTAACCAATTAGCAAACCACATTATTAAAACAAACAAAGAAGCATCTCCAAATCGTGAAGCAAATACAGTAATTAACGAAGCACGCATACTCCTGCAATTTGAATAAAATAAAATTAAAAAGAAGCTTACAAGTCCCAAGTACTCCCATAAAATCAAAGAAAAAATCATAGACGAAGTAAAAATCAACACACCCATAACCCCTAAAAACCAAACAATGAGAGGAAACAAAAAATTTCCCTCTTCTCCGCCTGCAAAATAATGATAACAATAGTACAGAGCAATACTCCCACAACAAAACAACATAAAAGCACTAACCAAACTCGTTTCATCCAAAAAAAAACAAAACTGCAAATCCTTCAAAACATATCTTACAACTGTACAAGAACCCCATCACCCTACAAATCTAGCGCCCCACACGCATAACACACCTATAAACACAAACAACAACAGACCAAACATCTTTGATAGAAGTTCTAACCACTCCCCTTTTGCGGCCGAAACACAAACCTCAACACCGAGTTATCAAAAATATACGAGGGACAATCCGTATTTGATGCTTAAAACCAACCCATCTAACCTCTGGCACTCGTATAACTACAAATAAAACAGTGTGCATCACATCTCCCATGCGAATTAAATGATTTCAAATCACCTACGAGCTTCGACTCCTGCACACAAGAGGGCAAACACCACATATAGACCCTAAATCAACCCCATTCCACTTCTGGCACTCTTAACAACACTTCTCAGCTGATCCTCATCACCTTGAAATTTACAATCTCACATACTTACCTATACTAAACTGATCCACCAACCAAGCTTCTAACGAAAAAAAGAACCTCGTTCACTCATCATCACCCTAACACACATAAAACCAACCACCAGCACCAAACAAAACATACAATAAGAAAAACCCTCATAAAAACTACAAAGATATTCCCTTGACTCCGCAACAACAGGCAGAGACTTAACAACTCAGTAAAGAACAGCACTCATAGTAAAAAAAAAACCTAAAAATAATAATAAACTACCTCCTTTTAATGAAAAAGGATTTGGACCGTAAACCGAAACAAACACAAATAATACATATACACCACCCACATACACTAAGCAAAACAACGCCAAATACCACGAAAACCCTAAAACACTATAAACATACCCTGAAACACTTAACGCACTTATAATCAATAACACACAATAAACACTCGGTTGAGATACAAAACTAAACATTAACAAACTAGTAAAATACAAACTAAGAAATCTTAAACCTAACACTTCACTACTTCAACAACTATAGGCATATATGCATGACCCGCTCCACATAATTCACTACAATAACCCACAAAAACACCTAAACGCTCAGGACAAAAATACACCTGTTTTACACGCCCAGGTATACCATCCACCTTTATATTAAACTCCGGAACAGAAAACGAATGAATTACATCCGCAGACGTCACCAACAAACGACATGGTACTTTAACACCAAGTCGCAAAGGCTTATCCACACCACCTACAAAATCACTCATATACGAATCATACACTTCTTCCTCATTTGGCAATTCATAACTTCAATATCATTGGTGCCCTATCACCTTCACCACCTTAGAGTCTGGCATGACACATTCATAAGAAATATATTGTAAATTCAAAAAACATAACACAGCCGTCAATAACGTCGGTATAAACGTCCACACAAATTCGATAAAACGATCTTCACCTCTTAAAGCTACCACACCCCTACACATAAATACTTGACCTATCATAGTCACAAAAACTCAAACAGGAATAAAAGAACATATAAAAAACATATAACGAACCAACTCTAAATACAATAATTTATAGAGCATTAACTTACCTACTAAACAGTAAATTAACTAACATCAGGTTCCCCTAATATTACCATGTTACGACTTATCAGAGCTAACGCCCTGAGTGACGGGCGGTGTGTACCCCAACTAAATCCTCTTCGAGAACACAAATTCATTGTCCCCTACTACCGAGTCCCAAATACCTTTTAACATTACATTAAAAGCTTTTAATAATGTAGCGCATTTACTAACCTTACCATCAGCAGCACAAAGACCTGGTTTAAATACTAAATATATACACCCGTAACATTCATTACAGATCTTAAACCGGATATACACTAACCAGTAAATAAGGGAAACCACTAAGCGGATCATCTTTTAAAGAACACACTCCCCCGGACGAACTTCATCGGCTGCCAAATCCTTTTAGTTTCCACTACAGATAACAAACTTAAACTTTTTATACAAGGGTCTCTAATCCTTTTCTAAAAACAAACTTCGCACCCACTTCAGAGCTAATTACCAATAAAAGAAAATTCTACCTATATCTTTAAATTAACTCTAAAAATAATTTTAACTGACAAGGAGAAAGAAGCCACAGAATAACCGCGGAGGCTGGCACTGAGAATTCACCACTTCCTAGAAAGCACCCTGTTTTAAGTTACCTTAAAAACAAGAACCCATCACTAAATTTTTAGCATGCACCCTTAATAAAATATATACAAACATCTTATGTGATTATTACTTTCTCCTCTCCCATAACCAGAACTAAATAAATACAAAGCATAAGTATCTCAAATACTAAACTAAATCTTTGCAAAATCTAGCACAAAATGTATATGCTCAACCTAAATTACAAGCAATCCTTTCGTACTAACCTGTAAGAAAAACAGATAAGAACCGACCTGGCTTTCACCGGTCTTAACTCAATTCATGAAAGGCACTATGGTCGAACAGACCAAATACAGAAACTTCTGCGCCACTGCATTACCTTAAATCAACATCGAGATGGCAAATAGATAAATCGATCTGACCTCTCCTTATCTCTTACCTAGTTATCCCCGAGGTAACTTACACCTATTACCCTTACGGGATCTCAAAATAAATAAAAAATTTACCTCTACCCCAAATAAATAAAAATATCAAGCTCTCGGGGTCTTTCCGTCCTACTAACAATCCTTGGGATCTGCACCAAGAATCAAATTTCCATTAACATCCTTATTTTCCTTCTTATCTGGTTTAACCATTCAAACAATTCCCCAATTACGAGACAATTAATTATGCTACCTTTGCACAGTCAATATACTGCGGCCATTTATAATACACATAGAGCAGGTCGTACTATCAATCATACCTAATAGAAATGTTTTTGAAAAACAGACCGACAAGTACCGAGAAAAAAAAGGAACAATCTTAACATCTACTTATTCTGCCACTAATTCAAATAAAATTTTCACAGAAGTTTTCACCTGAGAACCGCCTACAAGCATACTACTTTATAATAACACACTAATAAGTCTTAGGTATCTTTAACCCTAGACTAATATTATGAACAGTAAGTTCCACATCCGTTTCATCACCGCTTCGCAACAAAACTACCTATACAAATTCACTTCTTAACTAGCTATAAAACTATCCGACTCATTTATCAACCCATCAAACAATTATTTAGAAAATTACTCACCTATCTATTTATCCTAAACATATCGAATGACTATCATAGTTCTTCGAGACACCAAATCCTTAGAATAATCTCAGCAAATCATGATGCAAAAGGTACCACACCTAATTAAAAACATTTTAAATCTTTAATCTCTCAATCTACCTTTGAAAAAGGCCCTACAACAACCAACACCTCTGTTTTACAAAAACAGAATTCTAAACTTAAACTACCTCTTCACCCAACACCTAACCACAACTAACTAATACCACCGAAAAGACCCACTCATATACACCACATGTTGAGGCACTGGTAAATTAACCACGTGCAAAGCCACATTTGACCCTCCTCAAGCAGCCATTACAACATTCTTCACAGTTAAAGACTCCCATAGAATTAATACTAAGAAAAAAGCTCTTACAGTGGATAAAAACGCACCAAAAGAAGCCACACTTTCCAATCAAAAAAATTTAGGATCGTACACACATACTCGACGAGGTAAACCACACATACCAAAATAATGCATAGGAAAAAAACACAAATTAAACCCAACCATAGAACAAAGCCAATGACCTTGCAACATATACTTATTTAAACTTAACCCTACAACTAACGGCCACCATCATATCAATGAAATAACCACAGCACTGTATGAACCTAATGATAAAACATAGTGAAAATGTGCAACTACAAATCACGTATCATGCACCATCGAATCCAACACACAAGAAGACAACACTATACCAGTTACACCACCCATAGTAAACAGCACTATAAAACCCATGATTCACCACACAACAGGATCTCAAACACGTACCCCACTACCTCTTAACATATACAATCACGAAAAAACCTTAATACCTGTTGGTATACCTATCACCATCCTTACTGAACTAAAAAACACAGAAGTCTTAACATCTAAACCTACCATAAACATGTGATGGGCTCACACAACACTCCCCAAACAAACTATAGAAGCCATAGCAAACACCAATCCGTAATAACCGAATAAAGAATCTTGATTCCTTAAACACATACAAATATGACTAATTGCCCCAAAACCAGGCAAAATCAACACATACACTTCCGGATGCCCAAAAAATCAGAACAAGTGTTGAAACAACACAGGATCCCCTCCACCTAGAGGATCAAAAAAAGAAGTACCAAAATTACGATCAAATAAAAGCATAGTAATCCCAGCAGCTAACACAGGCAACGACAAAATTAACAATATTGACGTAAATAAATAAGCCCATACCAATACAGACTGACGTGAAGAAGTATAAATTCTCACAGCACTGTAAATCGTAGCTATAAAATTCAAAGAACTTAATATACTAGACACACCCGTCAAATGCAGACTAAACATTAGAAAATCTACACCATGACCAGAAGAAAAATCCCCACTAGAAAGTGGCGGGTAAAATGTTCAACCTACACCTGCACCCTTCACCAAACTTAAACACAAACACGTAACTGAAGGTAACAACAATCACGCTCTTAAAGCATTTAAACGTGGTAGTATTAAATCAGGTAACCCTAACAATAAAGGCAATAAATAATTACCAAATCCTCCTATCAATACAGGCATCAAAAAAAACAACAACATTACAATACCATGTATACTAACAACATAATTATATACCTCAGGAGATATTACATTGTAATAAGGCTCCATATATTTCAAACGAATCAATCTTCTCAACGCAAGACCTAAAAAACCAGCTCAAATACCCACTAACAAATAAACAAATCCAACACGCTTATGATCCATGGTACAAATCCAAACGACCACCTTTCTCACTTCCAGTAAATGGCTCACAAACCGCTTCTTGTTTTGAAAACAAGCAGTCTTATCTAACTTAAATTACTCACAAAAGAGAGTTGGATAACTTATTAACCCTTATCATCGTTAGCAGCGACAATACTATAACCCTCCTCTAATATACTCACAAAGCATAACCCTTATATACTTCCACAGAATAGCCCAAACATAACAAAATCAAAAAAAACAAATAATAACTTAAATTCTTAGACAGCAAACCCTGTAACGGCAAATTTAAAAGCAACGAAATCTCTAAATCAAATACAACAAAAAACACTAACAACACAAAACAAGTATAACTAAAATAGTTCTCAACAGATAACTGGGATGTAAACCCACACTCATAAGGACTCACTCAACAACGCATACTTCCCAACGACCCTCACTCTACATTTCAAACGAACATATGAAACACAACTATCAACGCAAAAACTAATAAAAATAAACCAAAACAACACAACATAATATACATCCTATAAAGTGTCTTAACACATCTCAGGAGTAAGAATCCTAAACTTTCAAAATAAGCTATTTATAGCACACTACCGACGAAAGAAAACTTTACTATTACTATATCACAGTAACCTGCTTAGCAGCCCTATCAGCTCAACCTACTCCATCACAGAGACCTCGGATCCCCAAAACCCGCATTCTACTTAAACTATAAGATTGACCGTTCGAGGATCAAAAAATCTTCTCAAAGTTAACAGCCTTACGATTTAAACATATATAATCTACTCAAACACCTACAAAACAAAAAACACTGAAAAAATAAACAACAACAGCACCCATTCTCACATAAAACCTATAAAATAATCATAACGAAAACGGGGCAGTGTAGCACGTGCCCAAATATAAAAAATAGCATGCAACATCGTAAATAACATTACATACACCCCTCCAAAAAAAATTACCGCCCTTAACCAAGAAAAAATAAACATTATTAAATACTCACAAGCAAATAAGCATGTAAAAGGCACTCCACTATACTCTATCCTTAAACCTCTTACCAATTCACTCTCAGCCTCAGAATAATCCAAAGGTGTACGATTACACTCACACAGTATACCCAATAACCACAACAGATAACAAACAGGTATAACAGCCACTAACAACCAACTCTCATCAACAAACCTCACCAAATTATAACTACCGCTCACTAAAGCCAACACCACAACAATACACATGAAACAAGCTTCAAATGTCACTGAACCCAAAGCTGAGCGAATACTTCTCAATAACGCATACTTATTAAAAGACCCTCAACCTACTCTTATCATACTATACCCAGTCATGCTGGTAATAACCAAAAATCAAAGCATAAAATTTAAACAGTTTAGCCCACTTCTGCTCAACGCAAAAAGCACACAATAACAACAACTTAAAAAAACTAATAAAAACACACCGCATCACGACAACCAACTCCGGACTTCAAAAGAAAAAACCTTAAACTTTACAACTAACTTCAACAAATCGGCAAATCTCTGTAATAAACCTCAAATCCCTACCTTGTTAGGTCCCTTACGAATCTGAATATAACCCAAGATCTTACGCTCAGCCAATATAAAAAAAGCCACAAACAACATTATCAATACAAATGCTAACAAACATCTCAAAAACACATATATACCCCCCAACAACAATACCACCTCACCTTAACGCAAACATCACCTCTAGCACGACAAACTAGTATTCTTAACATAAACTAAAAGTGACACCAACGACAGGCATAAATCCTCCTCATGCTTGCAGAGCACACCTTCTTCCCCTATAAAATATATCGTCAACAACACATCTTCTCCCCATAACAATAGGCAAACCGCCATCTCCTACGTGTAAAATAGATATTTTAAATTAAACTATCTTGTCAACCCTTTACACAACTCTTCCTAAACTAATCAACCTCTTAGGTATCTCTTCACCTATCACAAACTTGATCAAATAAAACTGCTCAGACAAAGAATATAAAACCCATAAAAAAAACACTCCAAAAGAACAAGAGAAAATACAACTTCCCATCAACAACTTATAAAATACAGAAACAGATAATGGATAAGACACTAACAAAAAACAGAACAAAAAGCACACACCTAAACCTTTTAATGACATTTCACCACCGGTTCAATTAAAAAAGCCTATAACCATCGTTGCCCAAACTATATAAACCAGAAGCAAATACAATAATGCATCAACAGATAAAACTAGACTCATAACAACCAAGGAAGCACTAGATACCAACATCATGTGACACCAACAATAATATCATTTAAAACTAAACAACCAAAACAAAAACGTACATAATAAAAACGTCAAACAACACAAAATCTCTATTACACTAACAGACCAACCCAACAGAAAAAAGAAGGAAAAAAACAAAAAAGGACACTTCAAAAATGTAGAAAAACACCAAACCACAAATCAATTAGAACCCACAACCACCTTATACACCCAACCAAAAAAGGGGAACACTCCAAACTTGACTAACAAACCCAAATAAAAAAAAATTAACAAAGCATCTGACAACAATGCACAAACCATAAAAGAAGATGCCACCCTAGATACAACTATATACCTAAAAAGACCTCCAAGACTCTCCGAGCCACCATACATAAAGAAAGAAGGTATCAAACTTAAAGACGCTAATTCAATAAACATCCATAAAAAAGAAATTTTTTCACAACTAAACAAACATCATGTAAAAAATATTATCAAAAACAGCCTCAACCATGAAATAAAATACCCACGCATCCCTAAATACTCTAATGCCCTTCCGAGAACGACAAAATCCTACATACTATAAATCAATGCACACACGCCACAAAGACCTCATAAAAAAATAATACAAATAAAAATCCAAAAACTCACCAAGTACCTAATCTTAACAAGCCAAGCACATAACCCCCCATTGAACCAATCGTCAAATTAACAAAAGGACGGATCATCAATACAACAGGTCGAACAATATAACTTAAGGTCTCAGAAAGACACACAAAAGGAGCAATTCACATAGGTGTTCCATCCGGAATTAAGGACGCACAAAACTGCGCCACACCGCCATCCAACACACGTCTTAAAAAAAGAGCAAAAAATAAAGGAAATATCATCACAAATAAAAATATAGCAAAACCTTTCACACCAAATATATTAGGCATACGCAGCAATAGAAAACAACCAAACATAATAAACAGTACAAAACGATAAAAATAATCATTCCAACCACCCTCTATAATCCACGACACAAGACTAAACACTGCACCCAAACGCGACATAAGAAAGGACAAATCTTGTATTTTCTAGGCATGAACCAGATAGTTTGTATTAACTTACCTTTCTTTCCTCCCACAACAAGTACCTTCAGCTCTTCAAACTGACACTCTTACACCTTAAGCTAGAGAGAACCAACAAACACACTATAATGAGCTACAAACCACCTATATGACCAAAACATATTATGCCAACTAACACCACATTATACCTAGACAACTAAAAACCATCCAAACCTTCAAATAACTAAAAATAGAACAGAACTAAAAAAACCTCACACCCCTCTCCTACCAAAACTAATACTATAGTGACGTGACAACAACCTGCCTATTAAAAACAACGGCACTAAACCACTACAAAATAAATAAAAATAAAAAGCACAAATAAAAAAAACCCTCAAAACACCCGCTTCCGATAAAATAAAAACTTCAGAAAAAAACTGAACGGTTGGGGGAAGAGATGCAACAGTACAGAGACAAGAAGCTACCAAACAACGCATAAACAACCTACCACTTAGACAATACTTCAAAATCCTCCAATTCCGCGATCCTGAGACCTCATAAGCCAACCATAAAAATATAAAAGTTACACCAGCCGATAAGCCATGTCCTAAAGAGAAAACAAATGCTAAACTAGAACCTTCATATTTAACCACACACAAACACACAGAAGCTATAATAATATGAGATAACCTTAAAAACGCTAACCAACGCTTACCATCTAACTCACGAGTGGCTCTAAAAAAAAATAAAATGGCTAAAAGTAAAGCAACTATCATATATTCCTCAGAAAACACCACACCAGATAAAAGATGTGATCTAAAACGACAAACACCTAAAATACCCAACTTCATAATATAACCCCTCAAACACACCGACACTATACTCCTAGCCTCCGCATGAACTATAGGTAACCACACATGAAATGGGGGTAACGGTATCTTTGTAATAAACATTACAGCCAACACCACAAAAACACCAGACCTAACACACCCTTCATAACTATCGAATCAAAAGCGTAAATTAAACCTGCCTCAACTAAAAGACAAATAAAAAATACACAATAACATAGGTAAACTAGACAAAACTACATAACCCAACAAATATCAAGAAGCCACATAACGCTCAGAATAAGGAGACTCTAATATCAATAATAACAGCAAAAAAAGTATAGACATTTCATAAAAAACCCAAAAAACTAAAGAATGTACACAACAATATCTTACTAACGAACACGCCACACTCAATGTAATCAATATCTTTGATGTTACACTGACTACCCTAAACAAAAAAAGCAACGACATTCAAAGAAACACTGATAACAAAACCAAGTATAAACTCACACTATCAAAACAAAAATAACTTGATGACACCAAACCTCCCACTAAAGAATAATCCCAAAAACTGCACAACACGTTTCAAACTAATAATAAAAACCACACAAACACAAAAACTATACCCCTAAGATATCAGTCAAACTTCCTAAATCTCACAATCGCACTAAAGCAACAAGACCTAATGTAACTTCAATAGCAAAAATTACCATTAAAGCTATAAATAATACACGAGCCTCCCTACTTTGACTCATTAAAGCTGAAAATAATAATAACACTTTTAAATTCTCAACAACTATTAAACAATTCATCAGGCGAGCCAATGAGAGAACAAAGCTCACCAGAATAATAAACACACCCATCAACAATAAAGTTAAACTCATCTAACCTCTACCTACTTACAAATTATTCCTGCTTTCAACGCAAAAGAACCTTCAATTCCCACAGATTACATCTACCTCAAACTTCCTCTCCATACCTTCTTCCAACCATCTCAACCACCTACTACCCAAAAACACTTAAACAACATTAATAAAAAAACTAATACCAAACTAGCAAGCTTTCTTATCACTACATAAGGATACTCTGGATGACAAGCACCCAAATAACTCAATAACAAAAACATAGAAAAAATACACCAAAAAACATACTGCCGTCTTAATCTATAACAACAAGACTTTTTAAGAGAAGGTAGTCACAAAACAAATAAAAATAATAAAACTAGAATCAAACCTCCTACCTTAGACTCAACAGAACGAAGCATAGCATAAAAAGCTAAAAAATACCACTCCGGCTTTATCGAAACGGGTGTGACTAAAGGGTCTGCTTGAATATACCTCTCCACATCCAGAACAAAATCAGGAAAATATAATAATGAAAAGCAACAAGCCCATAACAAGCACACCAACACAAAACCATCCTTATTAGTAAACAAACTGTGAAATAAAACAACATCCCTATAACCACCAGCAACAAACAAAGGATTTTTAGAACCCCCTAAATGTAAATAAAACAAATGTACAACTCTTAAACCTAGAATCACAAAAGCCATGCACACATGCGCAGAAAAAACGCGGACCAACGTCACATTAGTAACAGAAAACCCTCCTACTACAAACTTATATAAAATGCCGCCAAATAACGGCACACTATTCAAAATGGATGTTAAAACCGTAGCTGCTCAATACGACATTTGATGTCAAGGTAATATATAACCCAAAAAAGCCTCCACCATCATTGCCAAATACAAAATAAAACCAACATTTCATACACCTAACTTCCTATAACTGGTATAGTACAGAGCACGACCCATATGCACTATAAACAACACAAAAATAAAAGTGACACCTCATATATGCAAATATCGAACCATTCAAATAAACAAACTCTCATCATTAAAAGACAGCACACACCCAAATCTCATAGATGAATCAGCCACATACAACAAAGACAATATAACACCTGAAGCGACCTGTAAAACTAAAAAAGCACTCAACATAAAACCACCACACCAAAAATATCTCAAAGACAGTTTAGTAGGCAAATCCACAACATTAGAACGCACCAAAGATAACATATTTCTTTTACTCGTACTTCCGAAACCTCTAGCACCACAAACTAGCGATCTAACACGTTACCTTAACCTATAAAAGAATTACGACAAATACACAACTAAATACACCAATAACCATATATAATCAACAAAATGCCAATACCAAATAATCACATCTTTGTAAAAAGTATTTAATTTAACATCGCCAAACCTAAAAACAACAACCAAACCTATTAAACCTATAACCACGTGAATAAAATGTAATCCTACTGTCCTAAAACAAGCAGCATAATATACAGAGTATACTCAATCACACTCACAATCATACATCTCAAAAATCTGCAGAATAACAAAACTAAAACCTAATACTAAGGTTGATAATAAAAAAAAAGAACTCCCATATAAACCCACACTATGATGATAAGCTGTTACCGTCAACGAAGATCCTATCAACAAGAAACAACCTAAAAACGGAAGCTCTAAAAAACTCGAAATAGACTCTGAAGAACATCTTTCTTTTCAAAAAACTGTTAAAAACAACGAACCAAAAATTAACACCTCAGTCCCTATAAATAACCAAAAAGCATATATATAATGTGTCTCTTTTTGTAATAACTCCTTCAACAAATAAAATATAGAGAGAGACAACACAAAAACTAAAAGCAGAACTCCCAACAACTTTCATAAAAAAAAACTAATAATAGCCAAACATATCACTCAAGCTTTATACAAAGGCAATCACCTCAT